CCCATACCTAAAGCTAACATAATATAGCCCAATTGCGACATTGTCGAATAGGCTAGACTTCTTTTAATGTCTCTTTGAGCAAGAGCCAAAGTAGCCCCTAATAGTATTGTTATTATACCTACCAAAGAAATTATATTCATTATGTAAGGTATGACTGTAAAAAGAGGAAAAAGTCGAGCTACAAGAAAAATTCCTGCTGCTACCATAGTAGCAGCATGTATAAGAGCCGAAATAGGAGTAGGGCCTTCCATGGCATCAGGTAACCATACATGAAGAGGGAATTGTGCAGACTTAGCAACCGCACCGACAAATAATAGAGAAGCACACAAAGTAAGAAATAAAGAATTGGCCCCATTATTATCAATCAAATTATTGGCTATTTCAAAAAAATCCCTAAATTCAAAACTCCCCGTTATCCAATAAAGACCTAAGATTCCTAAAAATAAACAAAAATCCCCTACACGATTAGTTACAAACGCTTTTTGACAAGCAGTTGCCGCGAGGGGTCGTGTGAACCAAAAACCTATTAATAGATACGAACACATTCCAACTAATTCCCAAAAAATATAAATTTGTATCAAATTTGAACTAGTAACTAATCCTAACATCGAAGCGTTAAAAAAACTCATATAAGCAAAAAATTTCAAATAGCCTTGATCATGAGACATATAATTGTCACTATAAATAAGAACCATTATTCCAACAGTAGTAATTAATATTAACATAATCGAAGTAAGTGGATCTATTAAGTAGCCTAAATCTAAAGAAAAATTATTATTTATGGTCCAAGACCATACATATTGGTAGACTGGACTGCCATTTATTTGCTGAATAGACATATTGGCGGAAAAAAGCATAACGATACTTAGTAATAAAACACTAGGAAAAGCCCATATACGACGAATATTTTTTGTTCCCGCTGGGACAAGTAAAAGGCCTACCCCTATTGCTATAGGAACCGGAAGGGGGACGAAAGGTATGATCCACGCATATTGATACGTATGTTCCATAAAAAATAACATTTTTTTATTGTTAAATTGTTTCCGATTCACCAGCTCTTATATATTTAGAACGGAGCAAAAAAAATCAATAAATTTAATAGATAATAGAATTTATTAAAATAAATTTAATAGATAATAGAATTTATTAATATTAAATATTATAATTATATTTTTAATATTTTTTATTTCAAAAAAAAAATATTCAAATAAAAACGATTAAGTCAATGTTGATAAAATAAATTATTCCTTTTTAATATTATTATTAATTAAGATATATGAACATAGAGAATATTTCAATTATTTTATTATTACAATTACAATAATTAAGTTTCGATACAATACATAAAACAAGTAAAAAAATTATGACCAAAGTACTTAATTCCAAGGATCCTATGATCCACAAATAACTCAACCCGATAAATAAAAAAAAAAAAAAAAACAAGGGGATCTTGTTACTTTCGTTAATTTATTCTGAATTCAGAATTAGAAATCATTAATCGGTTGTGAACTAGCCCGTTGGGGAACGAACGGAGTGAGTTGCTTATATTTTTTTTCAATAAAGTAACTAAAACTTATACTTGTGATCTATTTTATTGATATTCGTCGATTTGTTATTCGTCACTTCAGTTTGCACGCGGAAGAGCTGGAATAAAAAAAATTCTGGTTCAAATCACCTATCGTTTAATAAATTAATTACTAATAGATACTCATTTAGATATTCATTCTTTCGAATTTTTATTCGATATACTTTCTTGATCCTCGATCAATTACAATTAATAGTTAATAGAAATTATTAACTAATCTAATATAGTTAATTAGTTAATAGAAAGAGTTTTACAGTTTGGTTTTCTTAATTTTCTTAAATTAGGTAAAGGTTCTTAAACTTTGAAATTTCTTTTTTTTTTATTAGATAAAATGAATAGATGAAATGAAACATGGCAAAAATACAAAATAGAAACTCTTTTTTTTTCTTTTTACAAATGGAAAGCAACTCGATTTCTATAGCCATGAATACCATGTATATAATAGTAAATATGTTCATTCGAATATATTTATATATTTATATATAAAATAATAGCCAAATAATTTTTTCTTCAAAATATTAAAATAAAAATAGTAATCAAAAATTCAAAATAAAATAAATTTTATTTTGAATTTGAACAATAAATGTCTTCCACATTTAACTATAAAATGAATAACCTCTGCATTTTTGAATGGAAATTCAAAAAAAAAAAAAACGCGTATTCGTAAAAGTTTTGAAATAATCTTAATTGATATGAACCAACAAATTCGAGAATTTATAAGTTAAGAAATTACCATTAATACATTAAATTAATATAATATTTGATTTGAAACTTAATGAGATTAATGAGATAGAATCTTCTATTGTCGTATGTTGTAGGATAAAATTTTTGTGTCTACTAGACAGAGGCTCAAAAAATTAGGCACAATATACCATTGTAATCTTTACAAAGTTTTCTCTTTCTCGTTAGTGGTTTTTTGGGGGGGTGGGGATTGTTATTTCCCCATCGATTCACTTTTTTTCACAAAATTAAAAAATTTTTAAGGCTTATTTGGTTCTGTATACCAAATATATATTCTATGTTTTAACTTTTAACTATAGGATAGATCAGAATAGGATAGATCAGATCAAAATATACTATAGGATACATCAAGATACCTATCCATAAAGCGCAATACCCATTCCATAATGAATAATCATTTTAGAAATATTGAAGAAAAATTAAAATTTTTTGGTATTGGTATGTATATCTTCAGCCTACTAATGGTTTGACTAATACTTAATTGGTTTGGTAAATAGTACCCCGAATTATAGGTACAATTAAAATCCTATCAATTGGCAATTATTTATAATTTATATTATAGTTCATCTTGTTTTCAAGCTATCCAACAAACATTTTAAACCTCCTTACAATTCTTTAATTTTACAAGAATTTAAAAATTTAAACCGCACGAAAAACTATGTGGTTTTAAAATTAACAAAAACAGCTCTACCCCACACTACAACTAAGTAAGTAAGGTAATTAATAATAATTAATAATTAAGTTAAGTAAGGTAATTATTATTGAATTGAACGTTTAATTTAAATTAAATAGTAATTTAAAGGATATTTTAAATCTAAAATAAATATTGTGAATTGCCTCCTCCAATCTCGACGATTAAAAATAAATGGGTTATTATGATTTCGAGCAAGCCGCTATGGTGAAATCGGTAGACACGCTGCTCTTAGGAAGCAGTGCTAGAGCATCTCGGTTCGAGTCCGAGTGGCGGCATATTTCTAAAAAATGAATACTATACTAATTAATAATTCCTATAATGGATAGAATATAATTCCAGATCTCCATTCCATTGTTGGAGGATATCCTTTTTAGGATTTTTTATGATATTTTTTACTTTAGAACATATATTAACTCACATCTCTTTGTCGATTGTTTCAATTGTACTGACAATTTATTTGATTAACTTATTAGTCCACGAAATCGTAGGATTATATGATTCGTCGGAAAAAGGAATGGTAGTCGCTTTTTTATGTATAACAGGATTATTAGTTATTCGTTGGATTTATTCGGGGCATTTACCCTTAAGTGATTTATATGAATCATTAATGTTCCTTTCATGGAGTTTATCCATTATTCATATGCTTCCTTATTTTAGAAAACAGAAAAATATTCTAAGTACAATAACTGCACCCAGTGCTATTTTGACTCAAGGATTTGCTACTTCAGGTCTTTTAACTGAAATGCATCAATCCACAATATTAGTACCTGCTCTACAATCACAGTGGTTAATGATGCACGTAAGTATGATGGTATTGAGCTATGCATCTCTTCTCTGCGGATCATTATTATCAGTAGCTCTTCTAGTCATTACATTTCGAAAAAATAAAAATATTTTTTTTAAATTTAAAAACAATCATTTTAGGGCATTTGGTGAAATTCAATACGTGAATGAAATAAGCCATGTTTTACAAAACAATTGTTTTATTTCGTTTAGAAATTATCACAGGCATCAATTAATTCAGCAATTGGATTGTTGGAGTTCTCGTGTCATTAGTCTCGGCTTTATATTTTTAACCATAGGTATTCTTTCGGGAGCAGTATGGGCTAATGAAGCGTGGGGATCCTATTGGAATTGGGACCCAAAAGAAACTTGGGCATTTATTACTTGGACAATATTCGCAATTTATTTACATACCAGAACAAATGAAAATTTGCAAGGCTCAAATTCTAATTCTGCAATTGTGGCTTCTATAGGATTTTTTATAATTTGGATATGCTATTTTGGAGTAAATCTATTAGGAATAGGGCTACATAGTTATGGTTCATTCGCATTAACATTTAATTGAAGAAAAGCAGTTACGAATAGAATATACAATACATAGGAATAGCATAAGTATAGATAACGAAAGTTTGTGTAGTTTTTGAAAATTGAATCATTACTTGACTTGATTCAATTTTCAAAAACTACACAAATCAAATAAAATACAAATATTTTATTTGATTACAATTTTATTAACTTTATTTTATTAACTTTAAAAGTATAATAATAATATACTTTACTTTAAAAGTATAATAATAATATAATTATAATAATATATATATGAAAAATATAATAATATAAATATATAAATAATATAATAATATATAATATAAAATGAAATATAATAATATATAAAAGAATATATAAATATAATTTTAATAATTAACTTTATATATATCTTTATATAAATATAAAATATATATTATAATAAAATTTAAATATAATTTTAATAATTAACTTTATATCTTTATATAAATATATATTTATAATATAAATTAACTTTATATCTTTATATAAATATATATTTATAATATAATAAAATTGTAAATTAAATAATTAAATAAAGATATAAAATTGTAAATAAAGATATAATTAAAATTATTAGAAAAAAACTATCTATAAAAATAATTAGATATAATAGCTTCTACCTTGTCAATTGATAATGAGAGAACGAAATCCGGATAAATACCAATACCTATTACGGGTAGAAAGATACAGATTGAAAGAAATAGTTCTCGCGGCCCAGAATCCAAAAAACAAAAATTTTGAGAATTAAATTGCTTGTATCCGTAAAACATCTGACGTAACATAGATAATGAATAAATAGGAGTTAATATCATTCCAATTGCCGTTACAAAAGTGATTATTATTTTTGGCATTAAAAGAAATTTTTGGCTCGTAATTAGTCCAAAAAAAACTACCAATTCTGCAACAAAACCACTCATTCCAGGCAATGCAAGAGAAGCCAGCGAAAAGCTACTGAACATTGTAAATATTTTTGGCATTGGGATAGTTATTCCTCCCATTTCGTCGAGATAAACAAGACGTGTTCTATCGTAACTCGTTCCTGCCAAGAAAAAAAGTGCAGCACCGATAAATCCATGAGAGATCATTTGTAAAAGGGCCCCATTGAGTCCTGTATCATTTATGGAACTAATTCCTATAATTATGAACCCCATATGAGATACAGAAGAATAGGCAATTCTCTTTTTTAAATTGCGCTGACCGAGAGATGCTGAAGCTGCATAGATTATTTGAATTGCACCTATTATCATCAACCAGGGAGAAAATATAGAATGAGCATGGGGTAATAATTCCATATTGATACGAACCAATCCATATGCTCCCATTTTTAATAAGATTCCCGCTAAAAGCATACATGTACTGTAATGGGCTTCCCCATGGGTATCTGGTAACCATGTATGTAGGGGGATAATCGGTAATTTAATAGCATAAGCAATAAGAAATCCAAAATAGAATAGTATTTCCAATGCCACAGGATACGGCTGATTGGCTGATGTTTCAAAATTTAATGTTGGTTCATTGGAACCATATAACCCCATCCCTAGAACTCCCATTAAGAGAAAAATGGAACCCCCCGCGGTGTACAAAATAAACTTTGTAGCTGAGTACAAACGTTTCTTCCCTCCCCACATGGATAAAAGTAGGTAGACAGGAATTAATTCTAACTCCCACATGATAAAAAAAAGTAAAAGATCTCTAGAAGAAAATGATCCTATTTGACCACTGTACATTGCTAACATAAGAAAATGGAACAATTTAGAATCTCGAGTAACTGGCCAAGCCGCTAAAGTAGCTAAAGTCGTGATGAATCCCGTGAGTAAAATGGGTCCTATGGAAAGCCCATCAATTCCCAGTCTCCAATGAAAATCAAAAAAATTGATCCATTTATAATCTTCTTCCAATTGTATTAATGGATCATCCAATTGGAAATGATAACAGAATACATAGGCCGTTAGAAGTAATTCTAATAGGCATATACAAATAGTATACCACCGAATAACCTTATTTCCTCTATGAGGGAAAAAGAAAATAAAAGTACCCGCGAATATCGGCAAAACAACAATTATAGTTAACCAAGGAAAATCGTTCGTGGTAAAAACAAGATACACTTACTTTGACCCGAAAACCCGTACTCGAGAAAAGAATTATTCTTTTCTCGAGTACGGGTTTTATCGGTAAAGATAAAAAATGATGGATTCAAGTGGAATTGTCTCGAACGTATCAATAAGCTAGACCCATGCTACGAGTTGTCTCGTGCCATAAATAAACCCGGACACTCAAGAAATCGGTTGGGCAAGCGGATTCACACCTTTTACAACCTACACAGTCTTCTGTTCTTGGAGCAGAAGCAATTTGTTTAGCTTTACACCCGTCCCAGGGTATCATTTCTAATACATCCGTGGGGCAAGCTCGTACACATTGAGTACACCCTATACATGTATCATAAATCTTTACTGAATGTGACATTGGATCTATAATTTTTTTTTAACATCATAAAATTTCGATCTAGTAAAGTAGTAAATGAATTATATATTCTAGACACCAGATGAATCAATGATTTAGTAGATTTACCAGAATCAATCTACTTCTGGATCTGCTCATGAAAGAAGGCCAAGATACTTTGATTTATTACAGTTTATCAAACAGCACTATATGCTGCACATACTCATTTTGTTATTGTTAGATATTCCATATTTTTTATCTGTATGCCCCTATTTATTCAACAAATTCGATTGATTGATACGAGTTGATTTTCTGTTACGATGAATTGATGAAACAATAGCTAATCCAATAGCTGCTTCAGCGGCTGCAATTGCTATAACAAAAATCGAGAAAATGTCTCCTTTTAATTGGCGACTATCAAATAAATCCGAAAATGTTACAAAATTTATATTAACTGCATTCAGTATAAGCTCAAGACACATAAGCGCTCGAACCATATTTCGACTTGTAATCAATCCATAGATGCCGATGGATAATAAATAGGCACTCAAAAAAAGTACATGCTCGAGCATCATTTAACAACCCCTCATCAATTTCGATTCATTTCAATATGAACAACAATTCAACCGATTCAATTGACTAAAATGACTAAAATTTAAATTTTTAAATTAAAAAAGTACGCAAGAAGAAAATGGAATAGAAATAGATATAAATATAGAAAATTTCCTTTTTTATTTACATATACATGAAAAAAAAGAGTTTAAAGAAAAGAACAAGTCTATATTAATTAATTAAAATATAGTTCGAAATATAATATTTAGTACTGACGAGCCATAGCAATTGCACCTATCAAGGCAACTAAAAGAATTATCGAAATAAGTTCAAATGGAAGAAAAAAATCTGTTGATAAATGAATCCCAATTTGTTGACCATTATTTATCAAGTCCTGCTCTATAATCTGGTTTGACCTTGTAGTCCAAACAATACCGTACCATGATGTATCTGGGATAGTAGTAATTAATGAAAAAAAAATACTTGTACAAACCAGTGAAGTGACTCCATCTCCAACAGTCCAAAGATAGAAATCTTTGTAATACTCTGAACCATTCATAAACATCACGGCAAATACAATTAATACATTTATTGCTCCCACATAAATAAGAAGCTGTGCAGCAGCTACAAAATGGGAGTTCGATGGAATATGGAATAAGGATGTACAAACAAGAACCAACCCCAACGAAAAGGCAGAAAAAATGGGATTGGTAAGTAATACTACTCCTAGACTTCCCACTATAAGACCTAATCCCAAAAAAACTAAAAGAAAATCATGTATTGGTCCAGGCAAATCCATTCTATGTAAAATAAAAGATAAATTATAAGTAGAAATTTTTCATGACCTTAATTGAACAAACCAGAAAAAAAAGAGGTTACCTTATTTTTTTGATATTGAATTAAATCGATCGATATAGGGTCGTGTGTGGGTTGATGTAGATACGTTTATTTATTATATGAATGATTGAATATCGTTTGTTTATCTTATCTGAGAGTTTCGTTCGAAATTAAATTTTGAAAATTTAAATTTATCGATTTAATTATTCTCTTTTTTTCTGTTTTTTTTTTTTTATAATCACAGATATCATATTTATATATACTCTATGTAATGTACTACTCTAAATGTAATATTTTTATGTAATAATGTAATATTTTTATGTAATGTAGTATTTTAATATACAGAGAATAGATGAATCTATTGAATAGATGAATCTTAGATGAATCTATTTTTATGAATATATGAAAATAATCACCCCCTTATGAAATCTTAGTAATTGGTAATTGTTCTTGAATCAAGTGGTTTGGCCGTGCCTTTTTTATTTGAGTCGAATTCATAATTGTTCGGATTGTGGAATCTCCAATTACTGACATTGGCAACCGACCCAAAGCAATTTGATTATAATTCAACTCGTGACGATCATAAGTAGAAAGTTCATATTCTTCAGTCATTGATAAACAATTCGTTGGACAATACTCAACACAGTTACCACAAAATATACAGATTCCAAAATCAATACTGTAATTAAGCAATCGTTTCTTTCGAATATCAGTTTCCAATTTCCAATCAACAACGGGGAGGTCTATAGGGCATACCCGAACACATACTTCACAAGCAATGCATTTATCAAATTCAAAGTGGATTCGACCGCGGAAACGCTCTGATGTGATCAATTTTTCATAAGGATATTGAATAGTTACAGGTAAACGATTAGCATGGGATAGGGTAATCATAAAACTTTGACCGATATACCTTGCAGCCCTTACTGTTTGTTGGCCATAATTCATGAACCCGGTTACCATGGGGAACATATCTTGAATATCTCTGAATAATTTGATGTTTCTTTCTCTTGCTCTTGAGAAGTTATGAATTTTTTATATCCTGTTACAATGAAAAAAGTTGGGAAGAAGTTGTCAATAATAAATTACCTAACGAAATAGGTAAAAGAAATTTCCACCCAAGATTTAATAGTTGGTCCATTCTCATCCTAGGTAAAGTCCATCTTGTTGTGATAGGAATGAACAGGAACAAATAAGCTTTAGCTAATGTAATAAAGATACCAATTGTTGTTACAAAGACTCCACCTATTTCATTTATTCCAAAAAACTCACGAATTAATATGTACGGAATAGAGAGATTCCAGCCGCCCAAATAAAGAACTGTTACAAATAATGAAGAAACTAGTAGATTTAGATAGGAAGCAACGTAAAATAAACCAAATTTTATACCTGAATATTCAGTTTGATAACCTGCTACTAATTCTTCCTCTGCTTCTGGTAAATCAAAAGGTAATCTCTCGCACTCTGCTAGGGAAGAAATTAGAAAAACAGTAAACCCTATAGGTTGGCGCCACAGATTCCAACCCCAAAAACCATATTTTGACTGCGCCTCAACTATATCAACGGTACTTGAACTGTTAGATAATCATAGTCGATGATAACATCACTATTTCCATCGCTATTGCAAAACCGTACATGAGACTTAAGCTTCATACGGCTCCTCGATGGCCACAAATAAATTTTAGAACTGGTTCAATATTATCTCGATATACGTGTCCTTATCTTATAGGGTAGATAGAGTAAAGATATATCGGAGAGTCCCAAATTAGACCAATGCAATTCTGTCGGCTATAATAAAAAAGTGCTTCTGAATTGATCTCATCCTTTAATTTAAATAAAATAAATAAAGGATTACTTCGTTCCTGATAGTAATTGGTTTAATCAGTGGGTAAGGGCATACTCTGGATCGGGATCGTGGGGAGGTACTGCTTGATCATTTCTACCAACTTAAAGCCCCATCAGGATTCCTTTTATGTTAGGCTATGCGGAAATAACCCGTTGGATAATTTACTTACATTATCACTATTACTAATCCTTTGTGTACCTTGGTATTCCTAGCCGTCCACTCATATTTCTTCGATCCCCGGTATGGTAATACATACAATAATAAAAACTACATATGATCGATCTTTTGTACCCGCTTCAAATTCTGATATGATAGCTAATCAACCAATCTTGGGGCACCCCGTTTGTATTAATTATATTTACGTCCGCTTAACTCTTGTACCTAGGGAATGAGACTCAATCTTTTTACTGCCAATTTCGAAGCTGTTTTATTTCACTCATATAACTATCTGGTTTAGTTCATCGCCCCGAATGATGAATAAAAAAAAGAAGATATTTATTCATATTCAAGAATTTAATCATATTCAAGAATTTAACTTTTTTCCTAGAACGAAAATGAAAAAAGAGGTAAAGTAAACAAAGTATATGTTCCAACGAATCGCACGTAGAGATATTGATAACACACATGAAGTTAATGGTATTTCATAACTAATTGATTGAGCAGCAGCTCGTAGACCACCTAAAAAGGAATATTTATTATTTGATCCATATCCTGACATAAGAAGTCCAATAGGCGCAATACTAGAAATGGCAATCCATAAAAAAACCCCTATACTAAGATCCGCTAAAACAAGGTGGTAACCAAAGGGAATTACTGAATAGCTTAGTAAAATGGATATGACCGCGATAGACGGCCCGATACTGAATAAACTAATATCTCCCCTAGATGGGAGAAGATCTTCTTTGAAAAGTAGTTTGGTACCATCTGCTAGAGCTTGAAGAATTCCAAAAGGACCTGCGTATTCAGGTCCAATGCGTTGTTGTATTCCCGCAGATATTTGTCTTTCTAACCATACAATTACCAGTACCCCTATTATGATTCCAAATACAGGAGTAAAAATAGGAATAAGTAACCATACGAGCCCATAAACCTCTTTTACGTATTCCGATCTGGAAAAAGAATTGATAGCTTGTACTTTTATCGTATCAATTATCATTTCAACGATCAACTTCTCCCATAATAATATCTATACTACCTAGTATTGTCATAATATCGGCCAATTTCATTTTTTTAACTAGCTGAGGAAGAATTTGCAAATTGATAAAACCAGGTGGACGAATTTTCCATCTCCAGGGAAAAACACTCCGATCTCCTACCAGAAAAATTCCCAATTCCCCCTTGGGGGCTTCTACTCTCACATAAAGTTCTTGTTTAGACAATTCAAAAGTGGGAGAAGGTTTCTTACTAATGAATCGATAATCAAAATCATTCCATTCCGAATCCTTTGTTTTATCAAAGCGCCGTACCTCTAAATTCTCATATGGCCCTCCGGGAATTCCTTCCAGGGCTTGTTGAATAATTTTGATGGATTCCACCATTTCACCGATTCGGACTAAATAACGAGCTAGCGAATCTCCTTCTTTTTGCCATTGTACTTCCCAATCAAATTCGTCGTAAGACTCATAATGATCAATTTTACGAAGATCCCAAGGAATTCCAGAAGCTCGTAGCATTGGTCCCGATAAACCCCAATTTATTGCTTCCTCTCCACTAATAATACCCACCTCTTCAACTCGTTCCAAAAAAATGGGATTACGCGTAATAAGCTTTTGATATTCAGTAACCCCTGTTAAAAAATACTCACAGAAATCCAAGCATTTATCTATCCAGCCGTAAGGTAGATCAGCAGCCACTCCTCCGATACGGAAATAATTATGCATCATTCGCATACCTGTGGAAGATTCGAATAGGTCATATATCAATTCCCTCTCTCGGAAAATATAGAAGAAAGGGGTCTGCGCACCGATATCCGCCATAAAAGGACCAAGCCATAATAAATGAGAAGCTATACGACTCAGTTCTAGCATAATTACTCTAATATAACTCGCTCTTTTCGGTACTTGGATATTTCCCAACTGTTCTGGTCCATTTACCGTTATTGCTTCTGTAAACATAGTAGCTAAATAATCCCAACGTGTTACATAAGGAAGATATTGTATAATTGTTCGATTTTCTGCAATTTTTTCCATTCCTCTGTGTAAATAACCCAATACGGGTTCACAGTCAATAACATTTTCCCCGTCTAGAGTAATGATGAGTCGAAGAACACCGTGCATTGATGGGTGTTGAGGACCCATATTGACTATCATGAGGTCTTTTCTTGTAGTCGGTACAGTCATATATTTTTTCCCCGATTCATTTTCATTATTCCACGAATTGCTTAAAACCAAATGAAGTTCATTAAAAAAAATTATAAATATATTAATATATTATATTATTAATATATTATATATTTTATTTATTTTTATTATTTTATTAGAATATATTAGAATATAAATTATTATTTTATTTTATTAGAATATAAATAATAGAATATAAATATAAATAATCAAAAAAATGAGCTTAACGAGTTTTTGGCTCCCGAATATCCAATTGACTAATTAATTCTTTATAGCGGACTCTATTTTTCTTTGATAAATAAGCCAGCAGCCGTTGACGTTTTCCCAGAATTTTACGTAGACCTCTCTGAGATAAATAATCTTTTCTGTGCAATTCCAAATGGGAAGTAAGTCTACGTATCTTATTGGTGAAACTGAATACTTGAAATTCAACGGACCCCCTATTTTCGTTTTTTTCTTCTTGCGAAATAACAGAAATGAATAAGTTTTTAACCATAACAAAAAATTCTTCGTCCCTTTTTCTTTATTTACATTATTTACATTACAAATATAGATTTTACTAATCAGTAATAATAATGCCAGTCATTTTAATTTGTTATACACAATAATCTGGATTTATTCGTATACTTCTTTTTTTCTCAAATTCACTTAATTGATAATCAATACAATTTTTCAATTTTATTCAGATATGATATAGATAAAAAATTTCTAACCCACAAAAGAGAAGAATTTTGACCTAAGATAAGAAGATTATGACGATTCATTACTTACTAGATAGAATGGCTAAGATCAAGGTCAGGTAATCAGTATCATGTACCATAATGTAATATAACAACACAGGGCTGTATATATTTGTTTGTGTTCATATACCATGTCAGAAATGGCACTTGATCCATGTAATGTAAATGTATCATCAACTAATTATCAATCGCGGATACATATGTATCCTTGACATACCGAAACGACTACCATTATTGGTATCAAACCAATAGCGATTCATACAAGCAAAATCTTCGAATCGATAATTTGGCCAAAGAAAAAATTTGAACTTAATAAATCGATTTGTATCTACATCAAGATGCTTATCCTCATAAAAAAATTGACCACATCGCTTTACATTGTTCCCATTGCAAAATACTGGATTTATATCCCCAACATTGACATTTCTTGAATTTAAACAAATGAGAATTCTCAATTCTCTACGGCGTCTAGGAGATAAAAAATTTTCAGGAACAATAAAATCATAAAAATTTGCGTCTCTATTCCCATTTTCATATCGTGCAATGGCTTCATTAAGACGATTCTTATCAACATTTCTTTTTTCTTGGTATCCTCGATTAGTTTGGTGCTTACTCTTATGCACCCGTGAAATAGTTATGGTTTGGTACATTAAAAATTGTCCGTTCCATTTTATGGATAGCCGAGCTGGTTCAATAATAAATAGTCCCTTTTTTATCAATTTTTTAAGAGTTGTAGACTTCGGAATCAGCATTACATCCAAACTTATTTCGTCCCTTTGAATAGAGGACATAGCAATTTCATTTGGATTTCTCAATCTAAGGAGTAGACAATATACCTTGATATTATTGAGTATTTTTTGATTACAAGAACTATCCCATTTCAATTGAAAAAGAAAATATCTTTTCAGGAGGAAATCTAGTTCCGCTATTATCTTTAATTCATTTTTATTTGTGCTTTTTTGAATGTATGATCCCCGATAATCTTTTTTAACATTTTTCGATGGATCAGTTCCAAGATTTTTTTTTTTTTGTGCATATGATCCAAGATCTCCTTGGACTGACTGTTGTTTTTCTTCTTGATTTTGATTCTCTAATTCAAGAGATTTTTTTGGATTATGATTATATAATCTATCTTTTTTTTTCTTTTGGTTGATATTGTTACTAATGCTTTTATTTATATTCATATTCAATTTTAAAAAAAGTAAATTGATTGGTATGATCCACGGTCGAATCTTATATGTATTATAAAGTAACAAAAATTCTGGTAAAAACCAAAGTTCTAGATTCGATATTGGACAATTTAGGATTTCTTCATTCATTCCCATCCAGTCAAAAGATTTTTTTGTTTGATTGATTGGGCGGATTTGTTTATGAATTGCGAGAGTCAAAAAAACTTTCTTATCCATTTTCTCAATTGTTTGATAATAATTAGTCTGAGTCTTAGTATTTTTATTAATGTTAGCGCTGGCCCCGATATATCTATTTCTCCATTCCTCAATATTGATCTTTTTTCTAAGACAAAAATTAAGAGTTTTCCAATCAAAATATTTTCTATCCGGATTTTTATCCCTATCAATAATAGAATCTTCTCGTAGATAGTTATCAAGGTCTATATCTCTCGGCAAATAAAAGAATTCGGGATTAATAATATTGTAATTATAGGGAATCCCTTGGGCCTCGTTTACTTGTAATGGCAACCCATAAATATATGAACCCTTCTTATCTTCATAATTCATATATTTATTTGATAAAAGATCATATTTGTAGTTTTTTAATTTATCTTTTCGGTTCGGTAATGAATTTACAGCATATGCATAATTTTTTGCTTTCTTGTAATGAATTAATAAGTCTTTTTCATATGAATAAAAATTGGTTGAGTTTGTATTTTGAACCATAAAATTTTGATTGATTCTATTCCGCCAATTTTGCGGTACTAATCTAGACCATCGAGTCGGAGATAAATTGTATTTATAGTGATCATTACCCATTAACCAACTTTTCCATTCATTCATTTTAAAACCACAAAATTTCTTATACCTTGATTCGGAATGAAATATTCCTTGTGTTCCAAAAAAATCTTTTTTTATTCGATCCTTAATAAAAGGAATTGTTCCGTGATATTGAAATAAAAATTTAAAGTAATGCTTGTTGATAACTTGGACTTGTGATAATTTGTAAAATACATATGCCTGTGACAACGAAGAAAGGTCACAAAAAATCTGTGAATTTTGATTACTAGAAATCAACTTTTTTATAGTCGAAATACAAAAAATTATATTTTTTGTATTTGTATCAATATAAATTCCTTTTTTATTTGTTTCATCATTGGAATTATTCGTTATTTTGTTTTTTAATTGAAGTAAAATTTTTACATGTATTCTGGGAATAATATTAATGATACGTAAAAAAATATCTCTGTATATCCTTTCAATAAAAAAATTTAAAAAATAGTGACATTTGCGCATTAGTCGAGCACTTCTTCTTTTTAGCAAAATTTTTTTCGGCGATTCTAATCTTTTATCATCACAATTTGTTTCATTAGGACTAATGTTTATAGACGTAGTTATAAATATGTTTTTTTTTTCTTTTGTTATCTTTTCGATTTGGTTTCTGATTGTATTTGTCTTATCAGCCAGATCTTTCATCTTGTTTTCTGTCAGTGAATAATTTGTCCAATCTGCAGATCTAATTCGAATGAACGATTCATGATTTATATGATTACTGATTAGTGATTTTTTTTTTTTTTTTATATTCGATTCATATCCTTCCCTCAATCCAAATGATGGAATGAAACTTATTTTTTTAAGTTTTTTTATTATTCTTTTTATAAATCTAACTCTTTTTTTAACCCATCCTGCTTTTTCTTTTGATACTTTTACAAACCATTTTTTTCTTGCGTTTATAATTTTTAGGGCTAGAAAACATTTTTTTTTCACTTTTATAAGTTTTTTTTCAAGTTGTTTCAAAATAGGTTCAAAAAAGGAAGGTAGTTGTCGGGGAGAACCAAAAGGTAATTCAGCTTCCATTCCCAAAACTGTTAAAAAACAAAAATTATCTTTTTTACCTTTCTTTTTCATGAAATCTATAGGATGTGATTGTAGCTTCGATCTGTGCCACGGTTTCAGACAGAAAGGAAATAGGATCTTTATCTGAATACCGTCGCTTAACCAATTTTTAGGAAATTCCGTTTCTGATAATTGAACACCATTATAGGTGCATTTAACATGCATTTCTCTACCCCAATCTTCAAAATCCTCATGCCACTCGGGGGATTGAAATACTAGTATACGTCCAACATTTTTGGCTATTATCAACGAGGGAAGTACTATATATTTTCTAAGAATTGATTGTGTTATTAACATGGACCCCCTTATTGCTTGAGCAAATAGAATAGTATCCCAAGTTTCTGCTATTGCTATACGCTCATTCTCACCTTTTTTTTTATTCTTTTCTTTCGCTTCTTCATAATTTGAAATTTTTAATTCTGCGCCTGCACCTCCCGTCCAATTCCTAAAAATTAAACTCAACATTAGGTCGGTATCAAAAGAAAAAAAATTGTCTATTCTCTCCAAAAAAAGTGGTGAATGCACAGTTGTTTGAAACAGCCCCCAAGTAACCGTTTTACGTCTTTGAGCACGCATGGATCCTTTGATTATATCTCGACGAAAATCCGATTGTTGCGAATAACGTAGAAAATACAACTCATCTCTTTGATCATGATTACTTTGATCATGATTACTAGTAATGCTTGTATTTTTATTTGTTTCATTATCAGTATTTTTATTTGTTTCATTATCAGTATTTGTTTCATTATCAGTATTTGTTTCATTATCAGTATTTGTTTCATTATCAGTATTTGTTTCATTATCAGTATTTGTTTCATTATCAGTATTTGTTTCATTATCAGTAAAAATTACTACACGTTTGGCTTTTCGTGAACGAATACCACGATCGTTGGTTGACTCCTCTTCTTCTTCCAAATTGTCAATCAATTTGTATGACCACCGAGGGACCTTTTTATTGATTTTAATTCCAATCTTTTTTTTTATAATTTTTTGATCATTGGAATATGTTTTAATTGTATCGAATAAATATTTTGATTCATTTTGTGAATAAATCCGTCCTTGTTCTGAAAATAAAAAAAAATAAAGCTCTTTAAAATTAGGAATTGATTCCTCATCAAATTCACTTATTGACATCAATAAGCGCCCAATGTCTTTCAATAATGATAATGACTTTCCATCAAAAGTATTTATTTTTTCTTCAAATTCTGGAAAATCAGTAGTAAGGGCAGTAGTAGTAGTAAGCGGTAGTTCACCACCAAATTTTGAAAATTTAAGGATATCATGAAGTTTGTTTATCCAAAGAGTTTCGATA